TGGGGGGTTCACCGCAAATACTAGCTTGGCTCATTATTGCCGCGACAACGGTCTACTTCTTCACATCCATCGCGCAATGCATGCAGTTATTGATAGACAGAAAAATCATGGTATGCATTTTCGTGTACTAGCTAAAGCATTACGTATGTCTGGTGGAGATCATATTCACGCTGGTACAGTAGTAGGTAAACTGGAGGGGGAACGCGAGATGACTCTGGGTTTTGTTGATTTGTTACGTGATGATTTTATTGAAAAAGATCGAAGTCGTGGTATTTTTTTCACTCAAGACTGGGTCTCTATGCCAGGTGTTCTGCCCGTGGCTTCCGGGGGTATTCATGTTTGGCATATGCCTGCCCTAACCGAAATCTTCGGGGATGATTCCGTACTACAGTTCGGTGGAGGAACTTTAGGACACCCTTGGGGAAATGCACCCGGTGCAGTAGCTAATCGAGTGGCTTTAGAAGCATGTGTACAAGCTCGTAATGAGGGGCGTGATCTTGCTCGTGAAGGTAATGATATTATTCGTGAAGCTAGCAAATGGAGCCCTGAACTAGCCGCTGCTTGTGAAGTATGGAAAGAGATCAAATTTGATTTCGACCCAGTGGATAAGCTAGATAAAGAGACAAAATAAGTGCGCATAATTCAGCAGTCCCTGTTTGTTCTCCTAATTGATTGCAATGAAACTTGGCCCAATCTTTTTTTTAAGAAAAGATTGGGCCGAATAGAATAAAGAACGAACATGTTATACTAATCCTATACTATGAATGAGGGTATTTGTGTATTTGCATATATATGTACAGACCTTACCATATATCAAGTATAAGATCGAAGACTAATCTATTTCTATTATTTATTGAAGACTAATCTATTATTTATTATTTATTGTTGGAGCCATAGGCTTAATTATGTATCCTTAGGACTGGATTGGTGGATCATTTTATATTCAGGCCATAGATCAAGGATCAAGCCAAGGGAAAGATCCCTTCTACCCCCATCCTTTATATTGATATTGTCTTTTTCGTTACCTGTTGTAATAAACAAATTTATTATTTGACTGTATGACACGAGATTCTACGAGAATCTATTTAAAATTTATGGGAAGAAACAACTATGTATCTTTTTGATGAGAATTTAAAGTTTTTTAAGAAACCTCTCCTTAGATTTTTTTTTGAGGAAAAGATTCTATCATAATATATATTGAAATATTGAAATGATTAACTGGATTCCCCAACAGGAGAAGAATCCTTTCTTTCTTTTCAAGACTCGCTCGTTTTTAATTAATAATTTTAATGATTGGATAATATGCTTCATTTTAATTCTGAATGATAAAAAAAAATAGTAAAATGATTTTTTTATTCATCGAATGACTATTCATATATTAGGTATTAAGTTTTCATCAAATAGGGGGCAGAAAGGCTCTATGGAAAAATGTTGGTTCAATTCGATCTTGTCTAACAATAAGTTAGAACATAGGTGTGGACTAAGTAAATCAATGGATAGTCTTGATGATATTGGACATACTAGTGGAAGTAATGAACCTATTCTAAATGATGCGGAGAAAAGGATTCCTAGTTGGAGTGATAGTGGCAGTTATAGTTTCGGTAATATTAATTATCTAGATTATTTATTTGATAGCAGAAATATTTTTAGTTTGATCTCTGATGATACTTTTTTAGTTAAAAATAGTAATGGTGACAGTTATTCTGTATATTTTGATATTGAAAATCAGATTTTTGAGATTGACAATGCTAATTCTTTTTTGAATGAACTAGAGATACTTTTTTATAGTTATTTGAATAGTGAGTCTAAGAGTAGCAATTACTACTATTATTATTCCATGTATGATATTCAATCTAATTGGAATAATCACATTAATAGTTGCATTGATAGTTATCTTCGTTTTGAAATCAGTCTTAATAGTGACATTTACAGTGGTATCGACAGTTACATTTATAGTTTCATTTGTACAGAAAGTCAAACTATAAGTAGTATTGAAAGTGAAAATTCGAGTAGTACTAGTAGCAGTTATCTCAATGAAAGAGGAAGATCTAATGATTTCGATGATTTCGATATAAATACAAAATACAGAGAGTTATGGGTTCAATGCGAGAATTGTTATGGATTAAATTATAAAAAATTTTTTTGGTCAAAAATGAATATTTGTGAACACTGCGGATATCATTTGAAAATGAATAGTTCAGATAGAATCAAACTTCTTATTGATCCTGACACTTGGGAGCCTATGGATGAGGATATGGTCTCTATGGATCCCATTGAATTTCATTCAGAAGAGGAACCTTATACAGATCGCATCTTTTTTTATAAAAAAAAAACGGGTTTAACTGAAGCTGTTCAAACGGGCATAGGTCAACTAAATAGTATTCCCATAGCAATTGGAGTTATGGATTTTCAGTTTATGGGAGGTAGTATGGGATCTGTAGTAGGTGAGAAAATAACCCGTTTGATCGAGTATGCTATTAATCGATCTCTACCTGTCATTATTGTGTGTGCTTCTGGAGGAGCACGCATGCAAGAAGGGAGTTTGAGCTTGATGCAAATGGCTAAAATATCTTCTGCTTCATATGATTATCAATCAAATAAAAAGTTATTCTATGTATCAATCCTTACATCTCCTACAACTGGCGGAGTTACAGCAAGTTTTGGTATGTTGGGAGATATCATTATTGCTGAACCTAATGCCTATATTGCGTTTGCGGGCAAAAGAGTAATTGAACAAACATTGAAAAAGACAGTACCTGACGGTTCACAAGAGGCTGAGTATTTATTCGATAAGGGCTTATTCGACCCAATCGTACCACGTAATCTTTTAAAAGGTGTTCTCAGTGAGTTATTTCAACTACAGGGTTTCCTTCCCTTGAATCAAGATTAAAAAAAAAAAATATTTTAATTTAAAATTAAAAAGGAGTTGAAATTCTTCATTTTAAAATGGAAGTATAGCACTAGGTTCAGTTATTTTGATTTGTAGCGAATAAGCATTTAGTTTATTGTAATCAAAAAAACCAAACTAGGAAGATGGTGTTTTCTTTTGGGACATCAGTTATAAGTGTAGTAAGAGTCAGAAGTTTTGGATAATTACTTTTTTACCCGAATCCATTTTTTTATTCTACCCCCCTTCCTGATTAGGAATAAGCATCTTTCTATCGACAAGATAAAAAAGAGTTTCTTTCTCCTTCTGAGAAATCGGGTAAATCAAAAAAAATTTATCCCTACTTTATGACATATTCATATTATAGAACAACGAAAAATATATAAAAAAATATAGAAAAAAAAAAATAAAATATAAAAACAAATCAAATTCAAATATAGAATATATAATCAAATAATCAAACTAAGAAGAATATAAGAATGAATATAGAATGATAATAAAGAATAATAAGAATATAGAATATAAATTATTTCTATTTACCGAGAACCCCTGTTTTGTTTGTTGGATAAGATTGGTTAAAGTCGCGAATTCATAAAAAATTCTTTTCTTTCAAAACAAACAAAGGTTTTTTGAAAGAAAAGATATAAATAAAATTAAGGATGGGAAAAGAAGAATAAAATTTATGAAAGTGGACTGTCATACATATTCGTGTAGAAAGAGGAATAGGTAAACTTCATTTAGTTCTACATTCCTTGTACTTATTTATTTTTATTATTAAGTACTTTAATATTAAGAATATTAAGATTATATTCATATTTTTTATAATAGGTAGACGTATCATAAGATATCTTTATAATTATAATAGGTACAAATATGAAATCGAGGTACCCGTTCTATGATAGATTTTAACTTTCCCTCTATTTTGGTTCCTTTAGTGGGCCTAGTCTTTCCGGCAATCGCAATGGCTTCTTTATCTCTTTATGTCCAAAGAAATAAGATTGTCTAAAAATGATGGGACCAAATCTCATCAATTTATTTCAACGCTGGATCATCATACAAATACTTTTTTAGTGTAATATGGTAGGATATATGATATGCGGCCTTTCCGAAAACAAACGGAAAAATTGTTATGTATACTGATGCATAATATATGCATTAATGTATGTATATGCGGTTATAGCTTAATCAATATCAATTAAATTCAAAATGATCAGCAAATATTTTTTTAAAATCTTTGAAATAGAAACTCAATGTATCTAACCAATTATTCCTAATGGTTCATGTCAGAATACTGCTAGTTGATGGAAGTTATTTCGGAATCAAGCAAGAAAAGTCAAATCTATTTGGGTTATTTTCTCAATTCTAATCGAATGCAACTGGATCTAGTATAGTATGAATTGGCGATCAGAACATATATGGATAGAACTTATAACGGGGTCTCGAAAAACAAGTAATTTTTGCTGGGCCTGTATCCTTTTTTTAGGTTCACTAGGATTCTTAGTGGTTGGAACTTCCAGTTATCTTGGTAGGAATCTGATATCCGTATTTCCTTCTCAGGAAATTGTTTTTTTCCCACAAGGGATCGTGATGTCTTTCTATGGGATCGCAGGTCTATTCATTAGTTCTTATTTGTGGTGCACAATTTCATGGAATTTAGGTAGTGGTTATGACCGATTCGATAGAAAAGAAGGGATAATGTGCTTTTTTCGTTGGGGATTCCCTGGAAAAAATCGTCGCATCTTCCTTCGTTTTTTTCTGAAAGATATCCAATCAATCAGAATAGAGGTGGGAGAGGGTCTTTTTACTCGTCGTGTCCTTTATATGGAAATCCGGGGTCAAGGAGCCATTCCCTTGACTCGTACTGATGATAATTTTAATCCACGAGAAATTGAACAAAAAGCTGCCGAATTGGCCTATTTCTTGCGAGTACCAATTGAATGAAATGAACTGAAGAAGAAATCTCAGCATGAGAGAAGAACTTACTAATTATCTTTTTAAGACAACTGCAGCTTCTTAAAAATGTTCATTCCGACAAAGGATGCTATATTCTATTTTACCGTTCCGTTGAGGCAGCAGTTCACATACATTATACATCTCAAATACAAATACAAATAAAAAAACCAGGAGGACGCATAAAGAATAAAAAAAATATAATAATTATATAATTATTAATTATAAAATTATAATATAATAATAATTTATTAATTTATATATAATATATATTAAGTATTAAGAATAAGTATTAAGAATTTAAGTATTAATATAAACTATAAACTATTTGTACACCAAAAGTACACCAAAATATACGCATATACATGGCCCCCAGCTTAACTCTTTTATACTAATTAAAGGTCTAATAAGTTTCATTAAGAAGTCTAATCTAAGTTAAGTATAGATTCATCAAATATCTTACCTTCAATGAATGAATTCAGTACAATCAATACAATGGCAAACTTGTGGATAGGGAATTCTACTAGCTACCTATCGAATTTATTGTAGAAATTCCGGGATCTATGATTGGACTATGCAAAATAGAAATACTTTTTCTTGGGTAAAAGAACAGATGACTCGATCCATTTCTTTATCGATCATGATATATGTAATAACTCGAGCATCTATTTCAAATGCATATCCCATTTTTGCGCAGCAGGGTTATGAAAATCCACGAGAAGCGACTGGTCGAATTGTATGTGCCAATTGCCATTTAGCTAATAAGCCCGTGGATATTGAAGTTCCGCAAGCTGTACTTCCTGATACTGTATTTGAAGCAGTTGTTCGAATTCCTTATGATATGCAACTGAAACAAGTTCTTGCTAATGGTAAAAAGGGAGCTTTAAATGTGGGAGCTGTTCTTATTTTACCCGAGGGATTCGAATTAGTCCCCCCCGATCGTATTTCTCCCGAAATGAAAGAAAAGATGGGCAATCTTTCTTTTCAGTCTTATCGTCCTAATAAAAAAAATATTCTTGTGATAGGTCCTGTTCCCGGTCAGAAATATAGTGAAATCGTATTTCCCATTCTTTCTCCCGACCCTGCTACGAAAAAAGACGTTCACTTCTTAAAATATCCTATATATGTAGGTGGGAACAGAGGAAGGGGTCAGATTTATCCTGATGGTAGCAAGAGTAACAATACAGTTTATAATGCTACATCAGCCGGTATAGTAAGCAGAATAGTACGTAAAGAAAAGGGGGGGTATGAAATAACCATAATTGATGCATTAGATGGACGTCAAGTGGTTGATATTATACCTCCAGGACCAGAACTTCTTGTTTCAGAAGGTGAATCCATCAAGCTTGATCAACCATTAACAAGTAATCCAAATGTAGGAGGGTTTGGGCAGGGAGACGCAGAAATAGTGCTTCAAGATCCATTACGAGTCCAAGGCCTTTTGTTCTTCTTGGCATCTGTGATTTTGGCACAAATCTTTTTGGTTCTAAAAAAGAAACAGTTTGAAAAGGTTCAGTTGTACGAAATCAATTTCTAGATCTAGAGATTCCTTAAACTTGTCGATTGATAGAATTATGTATTGTATGATTCAAAAATTATGTAAGCCTTTTACTTTTTTTTATTTTTTTATACTGTTTTTTCTTTTGTGAGATGTCTGAAACTCATTACTTGTATACTATTCCTAATAATAGAAAAAAAGCATACAAAGGAATAGAATACAAGGCAAAGACGGGAAAAATGAAAGTAAAAAAGATTTCTATAAAGTCTTTTTAGTCTTCCTAATCTTATATTCGATACAAGACAACACAAGAAAGGTATTTTTCTTGTGTCGTCTTGTATCGAAAGAATCGTGTTTTTTCTCCTGTTCGCCAAGGATTCTTATCCCTAGTTATCTTTTACAGGTATATCTTAACTTCTTTTTTTTGTTTAGATTCATAACAGTAATGGACAAACAGAAACAAAAAAAGGGGAAGTGAAGGGAGAGTAATTCATTGAACAAATAGAACTTCTTCAATGATTCAATTCACTTCAACTTATAACTTAGTAAAATTATTCAAACAAAAAAAGACTTTTCTTGTTTTGTTCCGACTGAAAAGCGGATTAAATCTTTACGTATATCTAAATACTTCTTTATTATCGCATTACAGTTCTTATTTTATCCCTTTTTTTATTTTATTTCTATATATAAATATAAAAATAAAATAAAAAATATTTCTTTTTATCATTCGTTTTTTATTTGTTTTTTATTTTTTAGTAAATAAAAGATTTGCAGGATGTTTCATACCGATAAATCCACACGTATTGGATTATTCATAAAATCGATGGATTTCTACTTTGAATCAGTCAATATATTCAATTTTTCAAAAAAATTATAAGAAAAAAGGAATAGAGTGAAACATCAGAGCAAAGGATCCCTTTTGTCATTTCTACGAATAGAGTATTTGTATTATGTTGACTAAGGTTCTATACGTTTTGGAATAGGCCAAAGCCTCGCTCTAAGAGTAAGAACTCGGGGGGTATGGCCCCCCTGAGTTCTTACTCTTTCATGTTTACAATCTAATCTGGTTCATATGATTATTACAGAGATGAACCCAACCCGGAATAGGAGCCATAAAAGAAAATACCTATTAAACCGATCACAAGAATACCAGTTACAGTACCTA